TTTCTCTTTATCCTCCCAGCCTAGAAGGAAAGATCCTGCTTTTACTATGATGAAAAATTTTCGATTTTGATCGCTTTATAGTTTATAGTTAGAATTGATTGGTTGTACCTACCCAATAATCTAGAATGATTCACTATTCACTCGATTTTAGGTTTTTGGGTCATAATCATTATGTAGGAGAGATGGCCGAGTGGTTGAAGGCGTAGCATTGGAACTGCTATGTAGGCTTTTGCTTACCGAGGGTTCGAATCCCTCTCTTTCCGTACCTTCACCTAATTCATCGATCTTACTAACCACAATAGATCAAATAGCAATGGATACAACTATTCCAACAGTTAGACCTTTTTTTGATAAGGATTCTCTATTCCTAATGGCTGTGGTACGGAAAATACTGTGAAAGAAAAGAGTAGAGTAGACAAGGAATGAAAATATCCCTCTCGGTCTATGATACCTAAATGGAAGAAAAATCCGGATCAAACCCTTATTTATCTTAACCTTAGGTTAATTTACTTCGCCGAAAGGGAGCAAAATGGGCGAACCCTTATTCTTATTAGTGTTGATTTTCCTTTTTGTTAGGTTTAAGTCTGACGAGAATAATATTCTACAACTAGCAATTCATTTATTTTCAAACCGACCCATTTACTATCTATTATTTGATTGACTAATCCTTTATATTGGAATGGTTGAAGAGTCAAATGGTTTGGCAATTCCTCATGGGGGGATGAATCCAGAGAATTTTGAATTAGAGCTTTAGATTTTTGTTCATCCCTCGCCGCAATAGTATCTCGGGGTTTGCAGCGATAACTTGGTATATCTACTATACGACCATTGACTAAAATATGTCTATGATTAACTAATTGGCGAGCTCCCGGAATAGTCGGAGCCATACCCAACCGAAAAAGAATGTTATCCAGGCGCATTTCAAGTAATTGTAATAAAACCTGACCTGTTGACCCTTTTGCCTTTCCGGCGATACGAACGTATTTAAGTAATTGTCGTTCTGTAAGACCATAATGAAAACGCAATTTTTGTTTTTCTTCTAGGCGAATTCGATATTGGGATTTTTTCCCGGAACGCGATTGGTTTCTAAGATCACTTCCAGCTCTGGGCCTTTTATTAGTTAGCCCTGGTAAAGCCCCCAGGCGGCGTATTTTTTTGAAACGAGGACCTCGGTAACGCGACATAAAGACTCCTTCTTCTTATTTATATTTAATTATTAATTCTTATTGATGAAATTTCATTCTACAGAATAAACCTAAACTAAAAATGAACTAAATTCTAAATAAAGCGAAATTTACTGAAGTATTATTCTATTAAAGAATAATGAGATGAGTTGGATAAATATCCAGATCTTTATATTCTATATATAGAAAAAGAAAAGGATTCTTTTCGTGAGAGAGTGGGAAATTCCTATCGCATAATAAATAAATGACTTTTGCCAAAAGAGGAAGACATTTTTTTCAATATTCTTTGAAATCAAAGATGCATTATCCATCATGTAAAACATCGAATAAAATAAATAAAATAAATAGAGAAAAGCCGACTATCGGAATCGAACCGATGACCATCGCATTACAAATGCGATGCTCTAACCTCTGAGCTAAGCAGGCTCACATAACATAAATTCCACATGCATAGGAATTCAATAAACTCTTAGAATCTTTGCTATTCACTATTATACTATTTTAATTCTTAGCTATTCATATTCGCTATTCATAATGAATATGAATATATTAAAGAATAGAATATATAATTTGGAATAACTGTTAAATATTATAGAAGATAACGATTAATCTAGCGATATAGAATTTCCTTTTTTTATCACAATTAAATATATATTTTATTTTAATATGATTTGAATTTTGAATTCAAAAATCATAAAAAAAAAAGAATCGACCGTTCAAGTATTCTAAATTTCATGGGGAAATGAGTGGAAGAGAGACAGATCTATAGCGTATGTATCCACCTATATTGAATTGCCGATACAGAAATGATAAAATCGTTTTTGATTAGACCGAATATGAGCCTCCTATAGATATAGAAGATGAAAGAAGATAGACAAGAAATCAAAGACAAAGAGGAGAAAACACTTTTTCGAGACAGGAATCGGCATCTATCTAATGAATTCAATGCTACCGGTATAAAAAAAGGGAACGAGATCACAATGAGATTTTCATCTCAAAAAGGGGGATATGGCGAAATCGGTAGACGCTACGGACTTAATTGGATTGAGCCTTGGTATGGAAACTTACTAAGTGATAACTTTCAAATTCAGAGAAACCCTGGAATTAATAAAAATGGGCAATCCTGAGCCAAATCACGTTTTCCGAAAACAAACAAAGGTTCAGAAAGCGAAAATCAAAAAGGATAGGTGCAGAGACTCGATGGAAGCTGTTCTAACGAATGGAGTTGATTGTCTTACGTTAGTAGAGGAATCCTTCTATGGAAACTTCAGAAAGAAGGATAAACCTATATACATAATACAGAAGAATTGTTGTCA